GTTCAATTCGGACCGGTAATAGATACCAGGGCTTTGCAATATTTGATTGATCACAATTCTGTAAATTCCATTTACTATAGAAGTTCCCAGGGAATTCATTAGAGGAATGTTTCCAATAAAAATGGTTTGTTCTTGCATATCCCTACTGTTCTTCCAAATTAATCCCCCTGATACATATAATTCAGAAGAATATGTGAGTGATTCATATATAGCATCTCTTTCTTTTATCGATGGTTCTACTAATTGATATGTTTCCACAAATAATTGAAATTCAATTTCTTGATCTCTATCTTCAATTTTTGGAAACTTATAAAGTTCTTCTGCTAAGCCCTGATCAATGAACCTACAAAATCCTTCAAATTGTATCTGATTAAATCCAGGTATTGTAGACATTCCCCCATTTCCATCCCCAAGCATTTTTAATTTCCCATTTATTGAAAAAAAAAATCCCATTATTGGATCGTTTTTCATCCAATTATATGGATCGATCAGCACTGATGGAATTGCTATTCGGTTTACAGAATCACATAAAATTTTATCTAACTCCATATATGAATATATATGAATATGGAATGTCTGAAATACGTATGAACGGAGGAATAAAGTAAAGCGAATTTGGATTTTCTACTCAAATTGGAATTTGCAACAGATACAACTGGAAAAGAATTGAGAAATTCCACTTAACTTAGACTTATGGAATTTTCTATTTTATATAGAATAACAAAAAGGGATTCAATTTCTACTATTATTTATGATATTACATATTCCAATACAATTAGATACCAGTGAAATACATAATTCGTGATTTTATCTCTTCGATGAGATAAAAATCCAATAGTTAGAAACAATATAAAATTGTTTTTTTAACACTTAGCTTTTTTGCTTTTTTTTTCAGAGATATTTTTTTTTTATTTTAATAGAGTTTGTTCAAGCGCAGAAGAAGGCTTTATTAAGCATACGCGGATAGAACTATAGCTACCTATCTATATATATGTCTTTCCTTGTATTGCGGGTCTATTCTGTACAGCGCATGGCGTGTTCTAGCAAAATATCGATTTTCTATAGGAATCATAAACAGATAAGATATCTGATTAGCGGTATACGTGTAATAATTTATGTTCTGGGGTTTACATATACTCATAATTGTTGTTATAATTGAAATGGATAAGGCTTTTTTTTTATTGATTTTTTTTATTGAATTATTGAAAAGAATCAATACTGGATAGTTAGATATCCATTTTGATTTTCTTATATAATTATAATTCGGGAAATACAATTTTAGATTCAAATTCGAGAATCGTTCATGAATTTTCATTCAATAGTTAACGGTTCCAATTTGTCCTGAATTTTGGCTTTTGTCACTGAAAATTCACATTTAATTTTTCCTTTCAATAGAAAGGAGAAAGAATTCAGATAGTGCGTGTTTTGACATACTATAGAAAAGTAATCAAAGAGATGGATCCAATCCAAAAAAAGAAGGATTTATTTTAGTTTTAGGAAAGGGATTCAGATTAAGAAAAATGGGATTCAAGATACAATTGCAAAAAAAAGAAGTTTAATAAGAAAAAACAAAGAAGGGAGAGGATATTTTCTTCTATTTTTGATTTCTATTTTCTATTGCCTTGGCGACATGGCCGAGTGGTAAGGCGGGGGACTGCAAATCCTTTTTCCCCAGTTCAAATCCGGGTGTCGCCTGATCAACAAAAGAGGGGAAATACCTTATTCTGGTTTGCTGATAGATTGTCCCCAATAGAAACAGCGGAGGAAAAAGACTCGTGATATTTCCAAGAGCGCCGCTACTTATTTTGATTTTGTTTGCCCTTAATCTTTCCCGATTCTACTAGCACTCATATAAGAACTTCTTATAATTAATTGAATTCGATTTTTTGGATTGTTTTATCAATGGTATTGGACAAAATCTTTTTTTTTACTCTGCACCAGCGATAATAATATTATTATTAGTGACTATTATTATTAATAGTCACTATTATTAGTGAAAAATAATGGAAAAAAGTGAACAATACTAGCAAAATTCCTTCATATTCATAGAGATAGGGGACATAATTCACATGGATATAGTAAGTCTCGCTTGGGCTGCTTTGATGGTAGTCTTTACATTTTCCCTTTCACTCGTAGTATGGGGAAGAAGTGGACTCTAGGGATACTACTAATTGATCTAGGGATACTACTAATTGAGTTGAGAAATGCAACTCTATCAATTCTTTTATAGATCGTTCCGCAAAGACTTTTAAATTTAACTATTTTAAATTTGAAATTGAACAATTTATAGTGAAATATTGAAATTGAATTCAATAATTGAATTCAATTTCAAAATTCTATTCGATTCGATATGAATAATATTTGAATAATACCCTTTTAATCATAATCAAATAAATATTTTAATGATTCCAGTGTTCATACTTCAAAAGTAAAAAGAATACAAATGATAGGAAAGTTATTCCAACCGAATTCTTCCTAAATTCTTTATTATATTATGATAAACCGGCTCTTATCAGAGTTATATATGGATAATAAGGAACAGCGGGACCTTTTTTACTTTTTATTTGTTTGCCTTTTTCTGGTTCAAAGACAAAAGAAAGTAGTTCTTTTTTTAGTTATTTAAAAGTTATTAAATTAAGATTTTCTACGGGAAATAAAATAGACATACTGATTCTCTAAGGGGATACTCCGCATACTAAGATATTTTCTTGGAGAAGTCACATATTGCGTACTTAGTACTTAGTTTAGTATTTTTTTTTATTATTTTCGTTTTATAAATTTATAAATTCGATTTATGCTATACTTTATTGACTTGACTCATTTCATATTATGATTCAAAGATTTCAAATTGGCGAGGTTTACTAATCCTTTTCTTTTCGTCGAAATCTGAAAAAAACTCCTTTCCTTGGATGATTTGTCAACTGTTCAATCAATGGAATGCTAAAAAAAGATTTCTTGATTTTCTTTTATTAATACATACCCCGACTATTCTTTTTTTTTTCTTTTCATTGATTTGATTATTTCAATGGATTCCGGGATTCATATTGACAATAATAAGAAATCCAGGAATTAGAATCATAAGAGTAAGAGGCGCCTTTCAACTATTCCAGATTAATTATTAATTGGAACCAACACAAATCAAACATATGAAAAAAAGAAATCCAATTTGAACCTTATCTACATTCCATATAGATAATTAATATCTATTGTCTAGATATCTATCTATATATGAAGATGACATTCTAGATTGATCCATATTAAGCCCAGTACCACTTTATATTCTAGTATACTAGAATAACAAAAATAGATAGTATGGTAGTAAATATATTACTTTCTACCATACTATCGGGTCTCATAGAATCCTGCTGATTCTAGTTCGCTCATTTCAGCTAAAACACAAAATTGGAATTATTTTCATTTTATTTCGTTAATTCTTGATATTGATAAGAACTAAGAAGTCAAGTTTTATTCAAATTAATCACTTTGACTAACAGTTTTTACATATATTATAAGTAAAAAAGCAGTAGGAACTAGAATGAACAGTGCAGTAGCAATAAATGCGAGAATATTTACTTCCATAATGTCATCGTTTCGTTTTTCTTTACTTCACAATAATTCGGGATTTAATCCCATAAGAGATGATAAATCTTTCGCCTCTAAATTCAATGGGATGAATTCCATCTCGATGATATCAAATCAGATCAATATCATGAATAACAATATCTGAACTCTCAAATCGATTTATCGTCGAGAATTGAATAGTATAACATAGAAAGATCATTTATTCATACCAAATCCAAAAAAGTATTCCTGACCCAATCGAAAATTTTCTTACTTTGTTACTTTATTTATCATTCTTTTCCATTCTTTCTTTTCTATCTTTTCTATTCTTTTCTATAAAACTATCTCCTTCCTTATACAATCATCTGACTAAGTATCATCTAATCCTCTTTAAACTTACATAAGTTACAAACAAACAAAAAAAAGTGCGATAAAGATAAGTCCTAGTACAGTATAAAAAAAATCGAATATTCTACCAAATTTACTTTTTTATAGTTTGTTTTTTCTTCGGCATAAATCCTTAAAAAAGATTATCGATTTCCTCTCTCTATAAGAGAGGCAGGGTCCTTATTTAATTTTTCTTTTATTAATATACTCTTTACTTGATTGAATTAGGAATGGGATCCATATTCCATATAATATATCAAAACTTCAGTGTACAATTTGAATGAGATAGATTGTTTCAAATAATTGAGGTTACACAAAATCAGAGCCAAAAAAGAATAAAGAAGAGACTTTTCCGATTAAAAGGATTTTATCAAAAGAATTTAAGTCATTTTGTACCGTACAAATAAGAATTCCATTTGTGTATGTGCTACCGGGAAAGATAGGGTACTCGATTCGATTTCATTATACGGATCGGGAGGAATCGAAAAGGCAAAATTCAGTGAGGTAGCTCTTGGAATCCTGAAGATGATGCTACCAATAATTGTACTAATCCACATGTGTCTTTATCCATCTCTATCGATACTAGTTGAAGAAATGAAATGAAAATGACCCTATTTGTATTTGCTTTGATGAAAAACGAAAATAAAGAAAATAAATTATATAAAATAATATTAATATTAAGGATCCACTTTGGGAATGAAATTCTGCTATTTGTACCCCTTATTACAGATTATAGAAAATGAAGAGATGAATTGATGTATTTTTTTTTATTGGATTATTGGTTATTTGTCGGGACTGACGGGGCTCGAACCCGCAGCTTCCGCCTTGACAGGGCGGTGCTCTGACCAATTGAACTACAATCCCAGGGAAACGAAATACAGCATACATATTCTTCTGATTTCATTCAAACACTTTCTGTTTAGATTTTAAATTGGAATCGCCTCGTTGTAACAGAGTGCGAGTGGTAGGTAATATTGATATCCACACGCATATAGATTTTAGTGATACTGGCACGAATTACTAGTTATCTTTTCGTTATTTCAAATAAATCG